AAAATAGGAAAGTAATGAAAATATTTTATTCAAGGAGACGACTTATCCATATTTATTATAATTTATAATTCATTAATAATTCATTATTAATAATGAATTATAATAATATTAGCAAATTTAGAACTATACTCTAATTTAACTCTAATTTATTAGTATGTTATCATTTATATAATGATAAAAAATTATACGTATATTACATTATATAATTTGTTACTTTGATTTATTACAAATATCCACAAAAACTTTATTCGTAATTCAAATAGGAATACTACCGCCGGATTTTTTTTTGATTTATGAAAAAACCAAAGCCCCTTATCGGATTTGAACCGATGACTTACGCCTTACCATGGCGTTACTCTACCACTGAGTTAAAAGGGCTCGTTTGATTCAATTCCTGAATAAAGTCACTAGCCACTATGAGTTTAGTATATAGACTTATTATAATATATGTACATATAAGACTATATCTTATACGTATAGCGGTTCGTTCAGAAATGAAAAATTTGACTTGTCTGTTAAATAAAATTCTAGGGGAGGATAACTAGTGAATATAGTTAAAATAAAATGGTTTATTGATATTGGATTTGATAAATAGCAATACAATCACAATGGATTTTTTCCGATCCTAATTGACATCATAACGAAATTTATTTGATTGATACACGTACCTACTAATTTAACAGGGATCCAACATATTTCATTGAATGATTGATAAAGAAATTTGGCGCAGCCTCTGAACTAAATTATGAACTAAATTATTGGCGGAAAAAAATGCTATAGAATCGTGAAAGATGGAAAGATCCTCCGTCTCGAGTCATACCATCCCATCCCATTCCATTATATTGACAATTTTTAAAATTGTGCATACTATCAGCATAGTATCCTGGCGGTCGTTCAAGTATGATATGCCCCCATCGTCTAGCGGTCCAGGACATCTCTCTTTCAAGGAGGCAGCGGGGATTCGACTTCCCCTGGGGGTAAGGTACTACGAAAGGAAGTTGATCATGGATTATCAATAAGCCTGGAATTTATTCTTCCTGGGTCGATGCCCGAGCGGTTAATGGGGACGGACTGTAAATTCGTTGGCAATATGTCTACGCTGGTTCAAATCCAGCTCGGCCCAAAAATCCGCCGATCTACCACGAAATGGTATCATATAACCCATTTTGTGCTCTCCAGAAATGCCCGATCCCCCAATATGTAAGAGAAATTTTCTTCTCTGCTATATCTATAGCACTATTTATTTACTCTATTTTTCCAACAAATTAGGATCTTGATAATGATCTAGATTCATATCAGGATCTGTAAGTATAAAATACAATCGAAGGAAAGGGATAAAGAAAAAAAACCTTTTGATTGAAAGAGTAATTATCCCATTTATTTGGCAATAACGAAAAGATTACTAGTAATCCAGGTCGGTCTCACTAAAGCGCATACCCATATGAGTATTATATATATCACTCGCGGCTCTGTTACAACACGCCAATTTGAATCTAAATTCAAAATTGAAGGGGTTAGACTAAAATAATAAAAATATGTATACATAATACTTTATTTTATTATTGTATTTACTTGGGATTGTAGTTCAATTGGTCAGAGCACCGCCCTGTCAAGGCGGAAGCTGCGGGTTCGAGCCCCGTCAGTCCCGACGGATCCAACAAAAAAATATATAAACTCCGCTCTCTATTTTTTGTGAAAGTAAGTCGAATTTCGTTCCCAACGGGAATCCCTCTTCTTTATTTATTTTTTTTTCTTTTTTATTTCACATTTATCATCAATCGGGGAATTTTCATTTCTTTGACTAGTACTGATTCGATTGATGAGCGATAGACATATGTGGATTAGGATTAGGACAATTATTGGTAGCATCACATTCAGGATTCCAAGAGATACCATACTGTACCGGGTATGGCTTTTTCGATTACTGCTACTCTGTCGAATAGAGTAGAGTACTGTATGTTTCCCGGAAGTACATATATAAATGGAATTTGCACGATATAAAATAACTTAGTTATTGTAATAGAATACTTTCAGGGATCGCTTTTTTATTAGGGGAGCGCCATTTTTTTATTAAGGGGTTTCCTTGAAAGAACAAACTTTATTTATTTTTATATAAGAATAAATAATATAGTTAATTTGATGGAATATTCGATTTTTTATACCGAAACTTGGACTTGTCTTTATCATCCTTCTTTTGTTTTCCAAGGGGATTAGATTCGATCAGTAAAAAAAGAAGTTTCGAACTTAACTCCTTCCTTTTTTTTTATTTATCTTCTATTGTTTGTTGGGGGTTGTTTAGAATCAATGGTAAGTGTAAGGGCGGTTCAATGATACTTCATTAGATGGTTGTACAAAAAGGGCAGTAGGTTATATAAAAGAAAGAATAAAAAAGAATGATAAATAAAAAATAAAGGAAAATTATTGGTTGGATCAGGAATAAAATTTGGAGTTCGGTATGGATAAAAGATCGTCCTATGTTATACTATTCAATTCTTGACGATGAGTTGATTTGATAGTGCAGATATTGTTATTCATGATATTGATCCGATTCGATATCATCGAGATGTAATTCATCCCATTGAATTTACAAGCGAAAGATTTATTATCTCTATGGGATTAACTCCCGAGTTATTGCGAATTAAATTAAAGAAAAACGAAACAATGAGATTATGGAAGTAAATATTCTCGCATTTATTGCTACTGCACTGTTTATTCTAGTTCCTACCGCTTTTTTACTTATAATATACGTAAAAACAGTCAGCCAAGGTGATTAATTTGAATTAAACTGGACTTTTTAGTTCTTATCAATAATTGAAGAGAAGAAAGGGATTCAAATTTCGCGTCTTAAATGAACTGGGCAGACTAGAATTCGCCGTATTCTATGAAATAAATACGATAGTATGGTAGAAAGATTCAGATATTTCTTTCTACCATACTATCTACTATTGTTATTGTAGTGTATATAAGGTGTATTGTAATCCGGATTAATTTAATAGAGATCAATCTACAATAGTATCGTCAGATTTCTATATATCGGTATATATATGGATATCAATTACATATTATATATAATGTATATAGTGCCCCCCCCAATTCGATTTCTTTGCTTTATCCATCTGTCTTATATTTAATTTGTGTTGATTTCAATCAATTTGAAATAATTGAAAAGCGACTCGTACGATTCTAATTCCCGGATTGCTGATTATTTTCAATATGAATCCCGATCAAAAGAATCAAGGGCCTCTTTGATGGGTATAATAAAAGAAAATTAAAGTAATCTTTTTATTAGCATAGCATTCTGACGAAGAAGTCATTGATCGATCAGTTTCCAGATGATCTATGGAAACTCCTTCGAATTTCGAAAAAAAAAAGGGGGGTTAAAGGATTAGTAAACCTCTTTTAACGTTTGAATAGTGAGTTCAATAAAACAAGTACAACATAAATCAAATTTTCAAAATATTAAAACAAACGGGAAGTGCGCAATATGTGACTCGCCCAAGACAAGACACTATTTTAGTCTGTGTAGTATCTCGTTAAAGAACTACTATGTCTGGGTTGTTTCCGATAGAAAATGTGTATCTACGTAATGGTAATGTAATAACAGAACTATTTTCTTTTTGAATAATAAAAAAGTAAAATAAAAAAAGTTCAACTCTTCCTCACGGTCCATATCTAATTTTAGTAAGAGTCGGTTCATCGAAATTGAAAATTGATCAAGAATTCAGTTGGAATAAATTTACTACCATTTGTATTTCTTTTACTTTAGTATTCTTTTTACTTTCGAAATACAAACACGGAAATAATTGAAATATTTGTTTGATTGAAAGAATATTCTTCATATATATTATTCATAAACTATATTACTACACTAAAACCCAAGAAAATTTTGAAATGCAGATATTTTTTTATTTCTATTTCAATTTAAAAATTGAATTTTAAATTGAAATAGTGTTGAAATAGTGAAATTTCAACTAAAAAAAGCTTTTCAGACCTGAACGATTTATAAAAAAAATTGATACAGTTTAATTCCTAAACTCAATTACAATTAGTAATACTTCTAGAGTCCACTTCTTCCCCATACTACGAGTGAAAGAGAAAATGTAAAGACTACCATTAAAGCAGCCCAAGCGAGATTTACTATATCCATGTGAATTATGTCCCCTATCTCTATGACGGAATTCTTGAATTATTGTTCACTAATAAATAATAGTGGAATCACTGGCGCAGAGTCAAAAATTCTGACCTAAAATCGTTGATGAAACAATCCAATAAATGCAACTCTAACTTATAAGGAGTCTTATAAGAGTTCTAGTATAATCAGAAAAGATTAAGCACAAGAAAAATATGCGGAGATCCCCTTGGAAGTATCAAAGAAATGCTACTAATATGTAGTATGTAGAAATAATAAAAATCGATTCTTTCTTTTGTTGCCCTTCATTAAGTTAAATAAAAGTATAAAAAAATAGAAGAAAGGTAGATCACTACCTAGCCCATACCCTATTTCTTTCCCATTTTCTTTTGATCTAATCCGTAACTTAACGTCTCCTTATGGTCTCTATGAAACAATCGGAGGACGCCCTATTATGTTCGTGACTAGAGGTTAACGAAAAAAGAAAACAGGTATATATATTAAGTAAAAGCCAATTACTCATTCAATCGAATTAATATTGATTGAATGCCGAAGTACTCAAAGACTTTGATGAATATGTATACAAAATCTCTTCTGGCCTTTCCGCAACTAAAATAAAAACGGAATTCGATTTCCGTCCTGCTCTGCTATCCAATCGAATTCCAAACTCGGCTCGTAGACATAGACACTCCATTAGTAATGGAAGGACTATCAAGATTTATCAGTTTCCTCCGTTGGCTTCCGCCGGAAAAAATTTTCAAATTATAGCAGCAAAACAGAAGGGAGTATGTCAATTCTTTTGGTGATTAGGCGACACCCGGATTTGAACTGGGGAAAAAGGATTTGCAGTCCCCCGCCTTACCGCTCGGCC